CTATACCTGATTCATAACTAGAGAGCTTCTCTGGTCCTTCATTAATCGGAGCTAAAGCTCCAGAAATTACAAATGCCAAGATAGGAATAGCACCCGATATTATTAGAAATGCCCAGAAAATATCATATTCGTGAAGCAGAAACATAAATATACTCCTATTAATGTGGAATAGGCTGAATTATTCGATTTGAATTGAAATTGTCAATTCATCCAGAACTTCTTAGACGAAAAAAGAAAATTTTTTGATCAAATCCGCATAGTTTAGAGTTTGTTTTCTATGTTTTCTATAAGGCATGTCTTGTTTAAAGATTCATACAACGGAACCCCACTTATATTTATTTTGCATTTCGATTCCATTTACATATAGTGTAGACATAGGATACTCTTACACAAACAAAACTCTCTTACTTTGTCTCGGTTTCTCCCTAAAAACAAAATACACTAAATAGAATAAAGTAATTAAATACAAATACTAAATTTATATACTATAATTATATTATTTTAGTAATAAATAATACTAATAATATCTATTATATTAGTATAACTATGTTTTTGTTTTTATAGTTTAGTTAATTTTATTTAGAATTTATTTCTAATTTCCAATTTAATTTATCTATATTATATATTTATTTCTATTCGAATATTCGAATTTCATTTCCATTGGGGTAAAATGACTAGGGATTTCTAGCATATTCTACTTGAAGTATTCTTTTCATTAAAATTCGGGTAGAAAATCGTTGCTTCTATTGATTCGATAGGAATACATAAATATAATCTAATACATCGAACGATTATATTCTATTTTATTTCCCTTCCTTGATCCTAGATTTCATCTCTATTTTCTTTACTTTATTAATTCGTTGAGTTGCAAGGAACCTTTACATATAACAACTCATATCTTTCTATACCAAAAAAATTCGAAACTTGGAATCTGTACTATACTCGCGGATCCTCTAAGAAATAAAAAGAATCGAGTACTAAAGAAAGACCGCGATTTGGGAAGAACAAAAATACTTGTTATGGCAATAACACTTAGTAAGACCAACCGATGAGTTGGGTTTCCTTACAAAAGGGTTTGTTTTGAAGCAAACTTACACTACACAATGAAAGATAGCGCAGAGTGATAGAATCAGTCATCAGTGGAATGATAAATAATCTACATAAGATACTTCTAATAGAAAAGAAAGAATCACACATCGTTGAACAATTCGATAGACCAAATCCCCAAACCGACCCAACTCATAGAATAGAGAAGAAGGAACATTGATACATTAGGGACCAATTCATTATCTCTGCATTATATTTGAAACAACCAATTTGATTATTGTTCGGCCAAAAACTAATTAGTCGGAGTCGGGGGACTCCTACAAATACAAGACCAACAAAAGAATAGGTACTACTAGATCTGTGTAACTTAAGTATTGTATTCGACTTGATTGGGTCAGAATGAAGTTTTTAGAAAGGATCATGTCACGATTTTCACTTCATAAATTGACTGGGATTGGGTATACCAAAAAAAAAATATATCAGTAACTTTTTGATCATGGGCAGGAAAAAAGTCATATGTAATTCATCCATGAAGATTAATGAAAAAGGATAGGTATTTTATCCGAGATTTTGCAAATCGTGATTGGATCTTTTGGAATGAATTATTGTTTTTATTTTCCTGTCCTTATGTATTGACATGGACATGTGGTAATGTTTTCATTTCTATGGACAAAGGAATCTGTCAATCCATAAACAAGTACTAATGAGGAAATGAAAACTATACTAAACTAAAATAGAATGTCTATACAAAAAACAAAAAAAAAATGAAATGTGTTAGGGCTATACGGACTCGAACCGTAGACCTTCTCGGTAAAACAGATCAAACTGATTATTATCAAAATGATTCGAACTGTTTCAAAGACCCAACATGCATTTTGTTGCATTGGGCTCTTTCATCAACTGATTAATGTAAAGATCAGTTAGTCCACCATATTTTTTCTTTACAGGAAGATAATAAGATGGCTCCATGTGCTCTTCGATTCAGTATTTGTATTCTTATCTAGGAGCAATACCAAAGTGTTTCAAAGAAGGGTTGCCTTGACTTAGGTCTGCCTCCGGCCTAGATCAACCTAAGTTAAATGGAGTCTCTATCGTTCCGCAGCAAGAGTCAAATATGAGACTTCATACACCTTAAAGTTCATAAGACGAAAAGAGGTTCTTTTGAGTCCCTTATACTCATTAGGCCTAGCATTGAATGGATTGGGTATTTACCTTATCAATTAACAAATCAATTGTGAATTCTATTTGATTTGTCACCCGAATTCGTACTCGAATCGGACCGAACCAAATATTTGTCAGGCTATTGTTCCCTCGAATCTATGGAGTAAGACATCAATTTCTCAATAAGATCAATTATGTTCATTGCATAATGGGCTCCTTTGAAAAGCATTGGCGCACGTGTAAACGAGGTGCTCTACCTAACTGAGCTATAGCCCTTGTCATAGATATCTTAACATATAGATAATTTCTTGTCAAGATAGGACCCCACATCATAGCTCTCTGATCCGTTTACTGTTAGCGGATTGGTATTGCTTAGAAATAATATTCCACCTATAATCCCGGATACGACGGGTCCTTTTTTTGTGATGATAAATAACCTACTTAACTCAGTGGTTAGAGTATTGCTTTCATACGGCAGGAGTCATTGGTTCAAATCCAATAGTAGGTAGAACTTATTAGATACCATGGATTCTGGTATCTAATAAGTTTCTTTACCCATCTTCTTTTTTCATTGTATCATCTAGATTTGATTGTGTTCAATCAAAATGTGGTGTAAATTGTGGTGTATAATAAAGAATTTCGTTTGATTATGTTGAAATAACATTCACAGCCTCTACTCGTGTCCTAGCTCGTCTGAGAGCTAGATTCGCCTCAATTGCCTGTCTCTTACCCTGAGCTCTACTCAAGTTAGCTTCAGCTATTTCAAGAGCTTGTTGAGCTTCTTGCGGATCAATGTCAGTACTCATCTCCGCATCATTTCCTAAAATAGTGATCTCATTATTACTTATTCTAGCGAAACCACCCATTAGAGCCGCCGTTAACCACTGGTTGTTGAGACGTATTCTCAAAAGACCTATATCCACAGCTGTGGCAATAGGGGCGTGATTTGGTAATACACCAATTTGGCCACTATTAGTGGATAAAAGGATTTCTTTCACTTCTGAATCCCAAATAATTCGATTAGGAGYCAGTACACAAAGATTTAAGGTCATTTCTTCTCCCCTTCTAAGTTCATAGCTTTCGCGGTAGCTTCATCGATGTTACCCACCAAATAAAAGGCCTGCTCAGGAAGACTGTCTAATTTTCCGGAAAGGATNAGTTGAAACCCCCTAACTGTTTCCGCGAGACCAACATATTTTCCCGGAGAACCGGTAAAGACTTCTGCCACGAAGAAGGGTTGTGATAAGAAACGCTCAATTTTTCGTGCTCTTGCTACAGTTAAACGATCTTCTTCGGATAATTCGTCCAACCCCAGGATAGCTATAATGTCCTGAAGTTCTTTGTAACGTTGTAAAGTTTGCTTAACTTTTTGCGCAGTTTCATAATGTTCCTCGCCAACGATCCCAGGTTGTAACATAGTTGACGTTGAATCTAAAGGGTCTACTGCTGGATAAATACCTTTGGCAGCTAATCCTCTTGATAGTACGGTAGTCGCATCTAAATGTGCAAATGTCGTGGCAGGAGCGGGGTCGGTCAAATCATCTGCAGGTACATAAACTGCTTGGATCGAAGTTATAGATCCCTCTTTGGTGGAAGTAATTCTTTCTTGCAAAGAACCCATTTCTGTACTAAGGGTGGGTTGATAACCCACTGCAGAGGGAATTCTCCCTAATAAGGCGGATACTTCTGATCCCGCTTGGACAAAACGAAAGATATTGTCGATGAATAGAAGCACGTCTTGTTCATTAACATCCCGGAAGTATTCCGCCATGGTTAGTGCAGTCAAACCAACTCTCATACGAGCTCCCGGCGGTTCATTCATTTGACCATAGACTAGAGCTACTTTTGATTCTGCAATATTTTTTTCATTAATCACCCCGGATTCTTTCATTTCCATGTAGAGATCATTTCCTTCACGAGTACGTTCGCCTACTCCGCCAAATACGGATACGCCTCCATGAGCTTTGGCAATGTTGTTGATCAATTCCATGATAAGTACTGTTTTACCCACGCCAGCCCCTCCAAATAGTCCGATTTTTCCTCCACGGCGATACGGAGCTAAAAGATCCACNACTTTAATCCCTGTTTCAAAGATTGATAATTTCGTATCTAACTGTATAAAGGCGGGCGCAGATCTATGAATAGGAGATGTTGTACGAGTATCTACAGGACCTAAATTATCAACAGGCTCTCCAAGAACATTGAAAATTCGCCCGAGAGTAGCTCCGCCGACCGGAACACTTAGAGGAGCTCCCGTGTCAATCACTTCCATCCCTCTCGTCAGACCATCCGTAGCACTCATAGCTACAGCTCTAACTCGATTATTTCCTAATAATTGTTGTACCTCGCAAGTCACATTAATTTGCTGACCAACAGTATCTCGACCTTTAACTACCAAAGCGTTATAAATATTAGGCATCTTGCCCGGGGGAAAAACAACATCCAGTACTGGGCCAATAATTTGAGCGATACGCCCTAGGGTTTTTTCATCAAGTGTGGAAACCGCAGGACCAGAAGTAGTAGGATTGGTTTTCATAATAAAGTGAAATATGTCGAATTTTTTTTGATTGGAATAGTGCTGAATCGAAAATAAATGTCCGATAGCAAGTTGATCGGTTAATTCAATAAGAAAGAAGTGGGAATTAGCACTCGATTTAGTTGGTACCACCCAACCAACCGAATCAAATTCAATCGTTTACTCATTTAATGAGTCAATTTTCAAGTTCAACCAATTCTTTTTTCAAAAGATCCAGTAGATAAATACGAATTGTGAGTAAGTGAAGTGCGTTTCA